TTGTTATTGTTACAAGCTTGATGTTAATAAATCCACAAATCTAGAAATTCATTTCGGACAATTGAACCTTCTCGAACTGTTTCTTTTTAAGAACCAAAAAGATTTGTGCCAAAATAACAGATGCAAAGAAGAACAAAAGACCTTGTACGCGCAGTGGGTCTTGAAGTACTATTTCTGCGTCGCCCTGACCAAATCCACCCACATTCGGATTACTCGTTAATGGTTGATCAAGTTTGATAGATTCACCCTCTGAAACAAGAAGCTCTGGTCCTGGAGGGATAATATCAACCACTTCACGTCCATCCGAGGCATCCGCTATGTTTATTTCGTATCCGCCCTTTTCTTTTCGTACAATTTTCTTTACTATACCTGCTGCTGTGGCATTATAAACTGTATTATTACTCTTGCTCCCGTCAGGATAAATCTGACCCCTTCCCCTGTTACCACCTACATATATAGGATATTTTAAGAAGTACACATCTTTCTTAGTGGCAGGGTCCGGGGAAAGAATAGGAAAAGTAATTTCACTATATTTTTGCCCAGGAACGGGACCTATCACAAGAATATTTTTTTTATTGGGGCGATAACTCTGAAAAGAAAGATTCCCTATCTTTTCTTTTATCTCTGGAGAAATACGATCGGATGGGGCTAATTCAAATCCCTCAGGTAAAATAAGAACAGCCCCCACATTCAAACCCCCTTTTTTGCCGTTAGCAAGAACTTGTTTTAATTGCATATCATAAGGAATTCGAACAACTGCTTCAAATACAGTATCCGGAAGGACCGCTTGTGGAACCTCAATATCCACGGGCTTATTAGCTAAATGGCAATTGGCACATACAATACGTCCAGTCGCTTCGCGTGGATTTTCATAACCTTGCTGTGCGAAAATGGGATATGCATTCGAAATGGATGACCAAGTGATTATATATATCACGAGTGATATGGAAATGGATCGAGTAATCTGTTCTTTTATCCAAGAAAAGGTATTTATAGTTTGCATGGTCCAACCATTGATTCCGAAAATTTCTACAATAAATTGGGTAGGTTGCTAGTCGAGTTCCCTATCCGCGATTCTGCTATTTATTTTAATTGAAAACTGAATTTAATAAAAAATCTTATTTGAATATAGGAGGAACTCCCCGCCTTAGACGGGTAGAAGGGAGTAAAATTTGTTTTGTAATGCTTTGATTATGTACAAAGTAACAAGCATTCAAATTAAAAATTCAAATTGGATTTATATTCGTATACCCTGTTTATTCTTTTCATTCATTCAGTGAATGATAAATCACTACGAGCGATGGGGATACACGATTTAAAGAACAGAAAATCCAATATTTAAAAATTGTATCTAGAATGACTGGAAAAGTGGAAACAAGACTCGCTATAATTTGATCGTTATGGGCAAATCCTAAATCTTTGTAGATAGAGCTAATCAGTAGTTCCCACCCCTGGGGCGAATGAAATCCTATACATAAATCGGTTACTAAAAGAATAGAAAAAGCTTTTATTGTGTCGCTTAAGTTATATAGGAATTCCTGAACCCAAGAGTTAAAAAGACTAAGTTCTTTATTTCTCAGAATAGAATAACCGCCTAGAATAAGGAAACAGATTAAATTTGTCGAGAATTGTAAAATCAGATGGATACAATCCTCATTGTGCATCTTGATCAATTGAATCGTTTCATTGTGGATTCCTATACGAAGCTTTTGTAGATGTGTTTCCGGGTATTCCTTTATCATTTCGTCCAACAAGCGTAGCTCCTCTAATTCGATGAATTTTTCGAGAAGATTTTTTTCTTGAATATCAGTCAAAAAAATTTCAGATTGCTTAGTATTCCACCAATTAGTAACCCAAGATTCCAGACCTTTTTGAAATGATAAATAGATCCACCAGGGTAAAAATACTATAGATACAAGATATAGAAAAGGAATAAATGTTTTCTTTTTTTCCATTTTTTTTTTCATCGATAAATTATTAATGAACCCGCTGCGTATTCATCGAAAGCAATTCCTTCCTTTCGATGAATACGCGGCAGAGCCACTTCATTTTTCAATTAATGAATATTATTTGGATTTCAAGATGAAAGAACTCACTTTCTACCAAAATCGAAAATATTTCGAAAAATTTCACAAGTTAACCATAGCACAAAAAAGAATTGAAGGTCTGAATGTGATGATAAAAATGGGTGGCAAAACACGACCTAATTTGGATAATTTAATTATCGTTATAATTATAAGAAATCCAATTATTTGATCATTAAAGCAAACAAAAGAATCCAAAATTGCTAAAAAGAGATAACATAAAAAATTTACATGATTTATTTGTATTGTATATAATATATCAATTACGAATACTGGACCAAAAAAAATTCTAGTTTTTTACGGAATTGAATGGATTTCCATCCAAAGACCTCTTACTTTAGTTATTTGTATTTTATTTGTAGACATAACGAGTTTCCCCTTTTGGTTGTTCTGTATACGTCTGTTTTGACCCGAGTCGGTGTTCTGATTAAGAAAGCATTCATAATTTCAGTTCATTTTTCAAAATACTTCAATTGGTACACGCAAGAAATAGGCCAATTCAGCAGCTTTTTGTTCAATTTCTCGTGGAGTCAAATTCTCATCAGTACGAGTCAAAGGAATGGCTCCTTGTCCTCGGATTTCCAGATAAAGGACACGACGAGTAGAAATACCCTCTTTAAGTTCTATTCTAATAGACTGAATATCTTTTATAAGATATCGGAAGAAGATGCGACGATTTTTTCCAGGGAATCCCCACCGAAAAATACAGACTATTCCTTCTTTTCGATCGAATCGATCATAACCGCTACCTACATTCCACGAAATTGCACACCACAAATAGGAGCTTATAAAGAGGCCTGCAATCCCATAGAAAGACATCACGAGCCCTTGTGGAAAAAAAAGAATTTGCTGGGGGGGAAATAAAGATATCAAATTCCTACCAAGATAGCTGGAAATTCCAACCAATAAGAATCCTAATGAACCTAAAAAAAGGATAAAGGCCCAGCAGAAATTACTGATTTTTCGAGATCCCGTTATAAGTTCTATCCATATACGTTCTGATCGCCAATTCATACTAGATCTGGTTGCATTTAATTTGAATTGAAAGAATACCCCAAATGAGTTGTACTTTCCTTACTCTGTCTTGTTTCCGATGTAACTCTTATCAACTAGTACTATTCTGATGTCAGATGTGTTTCACCTTTCCTTTTCTTTCAATATCTAAATATAAATATTTCATTTTTATTTTAGTTCGATCAAAATCATAACATCTACCCCTATGTCGTCATCTTTCCATATACATCACATTCATAAGGGCTCTTTCATTTATGTTCGGAATAAATCGTGTGGTATACCATTCCGCTAAATGGACATCTGTATTATGATTCAAATCGAAGTCTTGAAAGAAGATCTAAACAATCTTATTTTTTTGAATATGAAGAAATAAAGAAACTATTGCAATTGCCGGAAATACTAGGCCTACTAAAGGCACAAAAAGAGAGGGAAGGGTCATAGTTGTCATAGAATGGGTACCTCGATTTACTATATTGTATTGTAATTGTACCTATTTGTTATATTTTTGTTGTTATTATGTTATTATATTAATTAATTAATTAGAATTCTAATTCTTCGAATTCTATAGTTCTATAGAATGAGTATATAATATATATAATTAAGTACAAGAAATGGAGAACTAAAAAAGAAATTTGATTTCTACATATAATATATGATAATCGGCTTGACTTTCTCTTTTTTTCTTTCTTTTGCTTCTACGAATTACGAATTCAAGAAAAGAGAAGGTTCATTATAAATTCAATTTCCCAAGCAGTCCGGATCCAAGCGGTAGTTTAAATAAAAATTCCCAGACGAAAGATACAAACAAAAAGTTATTTTGGAATTCAAATTCTATACATATGTAAGTATAATGTAAGTGAAACATGCCTTTTTGTTATTTTACTAATGTCACAGAAAGAAGACGAAGAAGTCATTCTTTTATCTTGTTGATCGAGTTTTCCTAATTAGGAATCGGAAATATAAGAAATATTCATAATTATTCACATTTTCTTTTTGAAGTCTTTCTTTATTCCAAAATTAGGATGTCGCCACCCAAAAATTACCATTCGTCTGATTTTTGCTTTAGATTCCAATAAACAAAAAAACAAAAGACTTTTTGACACAAATAAGAAAATTGACTTTAATACTCGCCTTTATTTTGATTCAAAGGAAAAAAAGAATGCAGTTGAAATAACTCACTTAGAACGCCTTTTAAAAGATTCCGTGGTACGATTGGATCGAATAAACCCTTATGGAATAAAGATTCGGCTGCTTGTGAACCTTCAGGTACTGTCTTATTCAATGTTTGTTCAATTACTCTTTTACCCGCAAATGCAATGTAGGCATTAGGTTCGGCAATAATGATATCCCCCAACATACCAAAGCTGGCTGTCACCCCACCCGTAGTAGGAGATGTAAGGATTGATACATAAAATAACTTTTTATTTGATTGATAATCATATAAAACAGACGTGATTTTAGCCATTTGCATTAAACTCAAGCTTCCTTCTTGCATGCGTGCCCCTCCGGAAGCACAGACTATAATAAGGGGTATAGAGTTATTGGCAGCATATTCAATCAATCGGGTAATTTTTTCCCCTACTACAGATCCCATACTACCTCCCATAAACTCAAAATCCATAACCCCAATTGCTAAAGGAATACCGTTTAGTTGACCTATACCAGTTTGAACAGCTTCAGTTAAACCTGTCTTTATTTGATAAGAATCAATACGATCTTTATAAGCTTCCTCTTCCGACTGAAATTCGATAGGATCTATAGAGACCATATCTTCATCCATAGAATTCCAAGTACCGGGATCAATCAGAAGTTCGATTCTATCTGAACTATTCATTTTCAAATGATATCCACATTGTTCACAAATATTCATTTTTGACTTAAGCAATTTCTTATAATTTAATG